GGTGATCGGTTTAGTAGGTATTTTCTTTTATGGTTCCTATTCTGGATTGGGTTCATCCTTGTAGTAATCGGATGAACTGAGTTGTAGATATGAAAGCATGTAAGAACTCAAGGGCTTCGGCCCTTGAGTTCTTACATGCTTTCATAATATTGATTTGATATAAATAACAAAACAGATCTACTTTACTTTTTGAGGTTTCATAAACATAAAATCTTTGACGAACAGAATCAATCATAATTATTATTTCGACACAAGAAAAGAATTTTATACGTCCCTTTCTTGGGTCGAAGACTAGGAAAACGACTAATCCTTCCTAACAAAATGTGTTCCCCTCATTTCTTCTTTCGTTTCTATTTTCCGCTTTTTTATTATATATAACCGAATTTCCAACAAGAATTTTGTCCCTTTCCACGAACTTGATGTTGATAAATTCACGGACCTAGAAATTCATTTCGGACAATTGAACTTTCTCAAACTGTTTCTTTTTAAGAACCAAAAAGATTTGTGCAAAAATAACAGATGCCAAGAAGAACAAAAGGCCTTGAACACGTAATGGATCTTGAAGTACTATTTCTGTATCTCCCTGACCAAATCCACCCACATTCGGATTACTTGTTAATGGTTGATCAAGTTTGATAGATTCACTCTCTGAAACAAGAAGTTCTGGTCCGGGAGGAATAATATCAACCACTTGGCGCCCGTCGGATGGATCTCCTATAGTTATTTCATATCCCCCTTTTTCCTTTCGGATAATTTTAGTTACTATACCTGCTGCTGTAGCATTATAAACCGTATTATTACTCTTGCTCCCATCCGGATAAATCTGACCTCGCCCTCTGTTTCCGCCTACATATATGGGATATTTTAAGAAGTGAGCATCTTTCTTAGTTGCAGGGTCGGGAGAAAGAATAGGAAAGGTAATTTCACTATATTTCTGACCCGGAACAGGACCTATCACAATAATATTTTTCTTAGTAGGTCGGTAACTCTGAAAAGACAGATTTCCTATCTTTTCTTTCATCTCAGGCGAAATACGATCGGGGGGAGCTAATTCAAACCCTTCAGGTAAAATCAGAACAGCCCCAACATTCAAACCACCCTTTTTCCCATTAGCAAGAACTTGTTTCACTTGGATATCATAAGGAATTCGAACAATTGCCTCAAATACAGTATCGGGAAGTACCGCTTGTGGAACCTCAATATCCACGGGCTTATTAGCTAAATGGCAATTGGCACATACAATACGCCCGGTTGCTTCTCGTGGATTTTCATAACCCTGTTGTGCAAAAATGGGATATGCATTTGAAATGTATGTCCGAGTTATTATGTATATCACGAGGGATACGGAAATAGATCGAGTAATCTGTTCCTTTATCCAAGAAAGGGTAGTTCTAGTTTGCATGGTCCAATCATTGATCCCTAAAATTTCTACAATAAATTAGGTAGGTCGCTAGTATAGTTCCCTATCCACGATTTTGCTCTTTCCTATACTCATTTAACTCCAATATAGGAAAATCTCCATACCCCTAGATTGCTAGACCGAGCAAGTATTTTGAATGCGCTTTTCCTATGTTAGACAGTACCAAACATTAGAATTGGATTACGATTCCAATGAACCGTTTTTCAGTCATTCATTGAATGATAAATCACTACAAGTGAAGGAGATATACGATTTAAATACCGGAAAATCCAATATTTGAAAATTGTATCTATAATGACTGGGAAAGTGGAAACAAGACCAGATATAATTTGATCATTATAAGCAAACCCAAAATCTTTGTACACAAAGCTAAGCAAAAGTTCCCAACCGTGGGGTGAATGGAATCCGATACATAAATCGGTTAATAAAAGAATAGAAAAAGCTTTGATTGTATCACTTAAATTATATAAGAATTCCTGAACCCAAGAGTTAAAAAGAATAAGTTCTTTATTACCCAGAAGATAATAACCACTTAGAATAATCAAATAGGTTAGATTTGTCGAGAAGTGTAAAATTGTATGAATACGATTCTCATTATGCATCTTGATCAATTGGATTGTTTCTTTTTGTATCCCTATACTCCATTTTTGAGGATGTGTCTCCGAAAAGTCCTTTAGCATTTCTTCCAACAAGAAAAGTTCCTTTAATTCTATGAATTTTTCTAGAATACTCTTTTCTTGAATATGATTCAAAAAAATTTCACATTTCCTAGTATTCCACCAATTTGTAATCCACGATTCCATACCTTTTTGAAATAAAAGAGGGATCAACCAGGGCAAAAATACTATAGATGCAAGATATATAAGGGGAGTCAATTCTTTCTTTTTTGACATTTTTTTCATCTTTGAATTATTAATGAACCCGCCCTATTCATCGATTCTATGTGATCTACTCTTTCAATCAAGCGTGAGTTCTATTACAAAATCTGAATCCCCCCGATTCAGTGTTTAGCCCCTGACCCTACAAAGAGTACAGAAATAGAATAAGACCGTTTCGAATTTGAATTTTGAATCAAAGAAATACTTTTTTTTTTTTTTTCAGATATCTTAATTAGTTAAATTTGAAATAGTTTCCCCTTTACGATAGATACCCGAACGAGCTAATTCAAATTAGCCAATCCTATTTCAAGACGAAATAAACCCCCCGAGCCGAAGACTAGTTGAAAAAAAAAATTATGAAAAACAGTGTGAGGATCAAAAAAGAGTGGCAAAACGAGAAAGAATTCCGGCGATTTTTTACTTTTTTTGGTACTGAATTAAGTTATACGGATTTCCATACTACGTCTAAAACTTTTTTGCGGACAAAACAGTTTTATTTTATAGCTGTTCTATATAATATATGTCTGATCCGATTTGGCTACAATGACTCCGCTTATATTATAAAAAAAGAGGATTCCAAAGCTTTTTCCTTTTTTTTTTTTGATGAGAAACCGTTTAGTTTAGTTAGTTTATTTTTCAAAAAATTTCAATTGGTACGCGCAAGAAATAGGCCAATTCAGCAGCTTTTTGTTCAATTTCGCGTGGAGTCAAATTATCATCAGTACGAGTCAAGGGAATGTCCCCCTGGCCACGTATTTCCATATAAAGAACACGGCGGGCAGAAATACCCTCTTTAACTTCTATTCTTATCGACTGAATATCTTTCATAAGGAATCGGAGGAAAATGCGACGATTCTTTCCAGGAAACCCCCAACGAAAAATACACACTATTCCCCCTTTTCTATCGAATCGATCATAACCACTACCCACATTCCACGCAATTGTGCACCACAAATAGGAACTAATAAAGAGACCCGCGATACCATAAAAAGACATCACGATCCCTTGTGGAAAAAAAGAGATTTGCTGATATGGAAATAGGGCTATCAAATTCCTACCAAGATAACTGGAAGTTCCAACTAATAAAAATCCTACGGAACCTAAAAAAAGGATACAGGCCCAACCGAAATTACTTATTTTTCGAGATCCTGTTATAAGTTCTATCCATATATGTTCTGATCGCCAACTCATACTAGATCCAGTTGTATTTTATTGGAAGTGAAAGAATAAACAAAATAAATTTGACTTTACTCTTTTTGTTTCCGAAGGAACTCTCATCAACTAGCCTTATTCTAATGTGAATCTTTAGGAGTCTTCGGAGGAAGGCACACCTTACCTTAATATCATCCTTACCTTAATATCATATTATACTAAATAGATATCCGTGTTATGATCTAAATCTAAGTCTTGAAAAAAAAAAAGTCAATGAGATTTCGGCCCATCGGATCTAAAAAATCTTGTTTTTTTGAATATGAAGAAATAAAGAAGCCATTGCCATTGCCGGAAAAACTAGGCCCACTAAGGGCACCAAAATAGAGGGTAAGTTGAGAGTTGTCATAGAATGGATACCTCGATTTAATATTTGTACCTGTTATATATTGTTATAATTGTTATATAAGGTAGAATAATTCTAGTTCTAATAAATTAGACTCGAATATAAATGAATATATATATAATAATTGAGTATAGAATAAGTGCAAAGAGGAGAGAACTAACTAAATGGGCTTCCTTTTTTTAGCTTTCTACATGAACTATCTGAATGATCCAACGGGGATTATTTAGTAAGAATGACGATTCTCAGTAAATTTTAGAAGGATGCAAGACTTCTATATACACTATATAGATAAGTATAAGGTAAGTATAAGGCGAGGATGCAAATTTATGCCTTCCCCGAAATTCGCGAAAGGTAAAAGTAGCACTCTTATTTGTTGATAGAGGCGGGCTTTCTGATTACTAATCATTAATATGACTAAAAAAGGATATCACAAAACATTACGAAACTTTTATTTTAATTCTCTCTTGATTCACTCGACAATTGGATCTTATGTCACCAAAGAAAACTTCATTTTTCATATTTTCATCTTAATTCCAATAAACTAATTGACTTAACATTCTACTTGTTTCTTTTTTTCAAGGGAAAGAAAGCGTGGAGTTGAAATAACTCACTCAGAACACCTTTTAAAGGATTACGTGGTACGATTGGGTCGAATAAACCCTTTTGGAATAAATATTCAGCTGCTTGTGAACCTTCCGGTACTGTCTTATTCAATGTTTGTTCAATTACTCGCTTACCCGCAAATGCAATGTAGGCATTGGGTTCCGCAATAATGATATCCCCCAACATACCAAAGCTCGCTGTCACCCCACCAGTAGTCGGAGATGTAAGTATTGATACATAGAATAACTTTTTATTTAATTGATAATCATATAAAGCAGAGGATATTTTAGCCATTTGCATCAAGCTCAAACTTCCTTCTTGCATCCGTGCTCCTCCAGAAGCACACACTAGAATAAGAGGGAGAAAGCTCTTGGTAGCATACTCGATCAAACGGGTGATTTTCTCGCCTACTGCGGATCCCATACTACCTCCCATAAACTGAAAATCCATAACCCCGATTGCTATCGGAATACCGTTTAATTGACCTGTGCCTGTTTGAACAGCTTCAGTTAATCCCGTCATTGTTTGATAAGACTCAATACGG